ACGAAACGATGACTATTTTCAACAAATCATAAAGATATTGGGACATTATATTTTATTTTTGGAGCATGAGCTGGGATAGTAGGAACTTCTTTAAGGCTTATCATTCGAGCAGAATTAGGACAACCGGGAAGATTAATTGGAGATGATCAGATTTACAATGTTATTGTTACAGCACACGCATTTGTTATAATTTTTTTCATAGTTATACCTATTATAATTGGTGGATTTGGAAACTGATTAGTTCCTCTTATACTGGGTGCACCGGATATAGCTTTCCCCCGTATAAATAATATAAGATTTTGACTTTTACCTCCCTCTTTAACTTTATTACTTATAAGAGGAATAGTAGAAAGAGGAGTTGGAACAGGATGAACAGTCTATCCTCCATTATCAGCAGCTATTGCACATGCAGGAGCTTCAGTAGATTTAGGAATTTTTAGATTACACTTAGCTGGGGTTTCTTCTATTTTAGGTGCAGTTAACTTCATAACTACGGTGATTAATATACGCCCTCATGGAATAACTATAGATCGAATGCCTCTTTTTGTTTGATCAGTATTTATTACGGCAATCTTACTTCTTCTTTCTCTCCCAGTTTTAGCGGGAGCTATTACCATATTATTAACAGATCGAAATTTAAATACTTCTTTTTTTGATCCAGCAGGGGGAGGGGATCCAGTTCTTTACCAGCATTTATTTTGATTCTTCGGGCATCCTGAAGTCTACATTTTAATTTTACCTGCTTTTGGGATAATTTCACATATTGTAAGGCAAGAATCCGGTAAAAAAGAATCTTTCGGAACATTAGGAATAATCTATGCAATACTAGCTATTGGGATTTTAGGCTTTATTGTCTGAGCACATCATATATTTACTGTAGGGATAGATGTAGATACTCGAGCATATTTTACTTCCGCAACTATAATTATTGCTGTTCCTACTGGAATTAAAATTTTTAGTTGACTAGGAACTCTTCATGGAACTAAAATTAACTACAGCCCTTCTATTATATGAGCATTAGGATTTATTTTCCTATTTACAGTAGGAGGACTAACAGGAGTTGTTTTAGCTAATTCTTCTATTGATATTATCTTACATGATACTTATTATGTTGTAGCTCATTTTCACTATGTACTCTCAATAGGTGCCGTATTCGGGATTTTTGCAGGAATTGCACACTGATTCCCTTTATTCTCTGGAGCATCTCTTAACCCTAAATGATTAAAAATTCATTTTTTTACTATATTTGTAGGAGTAAATATCACTTTTTTCCCCCAACATTTCTTAGGACTTAACGGTATACCTCGTCGATATTCGGACTATCCAGATGCTTATACTACATGAAATATCGTATCCTCTATAGGATCTATAATCTCAATAATTGCAGTCTTTGGGTTTATTATTATTATCTGAGAAGCCCTAATTTCAAAACGACCAGTATTATTCTCCTTATTTCTTCCGACTTCTATTGAATGAGAACACCCTTATCCACCAGCGGATCATAGATATAATGAAATTCCTATAATTTCCGACTTCTAAAATGACAGAAAAATGTGTAAGATTTAGGATCTTATTATGAAGAGTACTTCTTCTTTTAGTAACTAAAATGGCAGACAGATGCCCAAGATTTAAGCTCTTGTTAGGAAGAATTTTCTTCTTTTAGTAAACTTATGGCAACATGATCAAAATTAGGTCTTCAAGACAGAGCATCTCCCCTTATAGAACAATTAATCTTTTTCCATGACCATGCCATAGTTGTACTAATTCTTATTACTACTTTAGTAGGTTATATAATAATTTCATTATTCTGAAATACCCTTATTAATCGAGTTTTACTAGAAAACCAAACTATCGAAATTATTTGAACTATCCTCCCAGCTTTTATTCTTGTATTTATTGCTCTTCCCTCTATTCGACTCCTTTATCTTTTAGATGAAATTAATAACCCTAGAGTTACCTTAAAAACAATTGGACATCAATGATACTGGAGATATGAATATTCAGATTTTATACAATTAGAATTTGATTCTTACATACTTCCAATTAATGATTTAGAATCATCTGGATTCCGACTGTTAGAAGTAGATAATCGAACTGTTTTACCCATAAATACTCAAGTACGACTTTTAGTTACAGCTGCGGATGTTATCCACTCCTGAACAGTCCCTGCTTTAGGAATTAAAACAGATGCAATCCCAGGACGTTTAAATCAATTATCATTACTAGTAACTCGACCAGGTTTATTTTACGGACAATGTTCAGAAATTTGTGGAGCTAATCATAGTTTTATACCTATTGTTATTGAAAGAGTATCAGTAGACTCATTTTTAAACTGAGTTTCTAACTCCCAAGATTAAGATTAGTCACCCGATGACTGAATAATAAGTGTAGGTCTTTTAAACCTATTATAGTACATGTTACTTCTGGTGAATCTTTTTAGTATACATGTACATTTGGCTTCCAACCAAAAAGATTAGAATAACCTAAAAAAGATAATTCTTACTCTTGTGTTTACAACCATTTTAACTATTATAATTGCTTTTGTTGTTATACTTATTGCATCTCTATTATCTAAAAAAACTATTATAGACCGAGAAAAAAATTCTCCTTTCGAATGTGGATTTGACCCTAAAGGATCTGCCCGTTTACCTTTTTCTCTACGATTCTTTTTAATTGCTGTAATTTTTTTAATTTTTGATGTAGAAATTACATTAATTCTGCCCTTAGCACAAATTATACAAGTTTCAAATATCTCCTCATGATTAACTACGGGGCTAATATTTATTTTTATTTTACTATTTGGACTTTATTATGAATGAAGACAAGGAGCCCTTGAATGAACAGAGTAACCGAGCTATAGTTTAAGATAAAACACGTAACTTGCACTTACGAAATACTTTATAAGTTTGCTCCATAAATATAATGCCTGATAAAAGGATAACATTGATAGTGTTAATCATGTAGTTAACTACTTATATTTTTAAAAGATAAGCTAAGACTAAGCTAATGGGCTCATACCCCATATATGAGGATTACCTCTCTTTTTAATTTTATTATCCTTAACAAACATTATATTTATTATTACACTAATTATAGGGATAGCTATTTCTGTTACTTCTTCATCTTGATTTACAGCTTGAATTGGCCTTGAATTAAATCTTTTATCTTTTATTCCTCTCATTGCTATTGGTAACAATCAATACTCTTCTGAAGCAGCTTTAAAATATTTTTTAATTCAGGCCTTGGGTTCTTCTTTAATTATCTTTTTAACTCCTACTCTTATAATAACTGGGGATCATATCCATAGTATTATAGTAATTCCTTTACTTCTAAAACTAGGGGCTGCCCCTTTCCACTTTTGATTCCCACAAATTATAGAAGGACTTTATTGACCTCAGGCTATTATTTTAATAACAATCCAAAAGATTGCCCCAATATTCTTAATTTCTTACATTGTAAGTAGACAACCAAGATTTGTTATTATTATTATTGTAAGTATTCTATCAGTCTTGTTTGGTTCTATTATAGGTTTAAATCAAACTTCTTTACGTAAAATTATAGCTTTTTCTTCTATTAATCATATAGGATGGATACTTATAACTATCCTAGTTAGAGACACCCTAATGCTTTTATATTTTTGTTTTTATACTCTAATTTCTTCTTCTGTTGTATTTATTTTTAATCAACAACAATCTTATTATTATAATCAATTAATAAACACTAATATCTCAAGTAATATTAAATTAGCAATATCTATTTCTTTATTATCTTTAGGAGGACTTCCTCCTTTCTCAGGATTTGTTCCCAAGTGAATAGTTATTCAAGAGTTATCTCACATAAATCTTTTGATTCCTCTAGGTTTTATATTACTAGCAACATTGCTTACACTTTATTTTTATTTACGTGTATCAGTCTCTTTCCTTACTCTAAGTTCTCCTAAAATTATATCTTCTTTAGTTAGATGAAAGAAAGAAAATATTTGAGTCCCTCTTATTATTTTCTTTAACTTTATTGGACTAATGTTCCCATCCATAGTGATTTAAAAAATTAGTTAACTAATAACGTAGGTTTGTCAAGCCTGAATTATCTTTATAAGATATTTTTTAATGCCTCAGATAGCACCTATTCTATGACTAAATATAATATTTATTTTTATCATAACATTTATAGTAGTTATAATTATTAACTATTATATATCCTCTCCACAGAAGATATCTTCTATATCTTATAACCTAACTATTAAACAATATAATTGATCATGATAGCAAGTTTATTTTCAATCTTTGAACCCACTTCAAGAATTATATCTATACCTTTTAATTGATTATCAACTTTTCTTGTATTTTTATTTATTCCTTATACTTACTGATCTTCCCCTTCACGATGATATTTATTATGAAATAAAATTAATTATGCTCTTCATACAGAGTTCAAAGTTATTTTAGGAACTTCTAAGCAAACAGGAACTATTGTATTTGTATCTATATTTTCATTTATTGTATTTAATAACTCTTTAGGGTTACTTCCGTATGTGTTTACAAGATCAAGACACTTAGTGATAACCTTAGCTCTTTCTCTTCCTCTTTGATTTACCTTAATAATTTATGGCTGATTAAATCATACTCAACATATATTTGCTCATTTAGTCCCACAAGGTACCCCTGCTCTTCTTATACCTTTTTTAGTTATTATTGAAACTATCAGAAATCTTATTCGACCAGGAACTCTTGCAGTGCGATTAGCTGCTAATATAATAGCAGGACATTTACTTCTAACTTTAATAGGAGGAATAGGACCAAGAGTAAGAACTCTTATTTTAGTTATCTTATTATCTTCACAGATTCTCTTACTTCTACTAGAGACTGCAGTTGCAGTTATTCAATCTTACGTCTTTGCTATCTTAAGAACTTTATTTACTAGAGAAATTAACTAATGACATCACCTCATGGTCACCACGCTTTTCATTTAGTAGATATAAGACCCTGACCTTTAACTGGATCAATTAGAGCTATAATATTGACTACAGGATTAGTTAAATGGTTTCATTTATTTAATATAGATTTATTACTTCTAAGATTTTTCACAATCATTCTCACAATAATCCAGTGATGACGTGATATTACACGAGAAGGCACCTATCAAGGACTACATACTATAGTAGTAGTGAATGGATTACGATGAGGAATAATCTTATTTATTCTTTCAGAAGTCTTATTTTTCTTTTCTTTTTTCTGAGCCTTTTTTCACTCCAGGCTATCTCCAACAGTAGAGATTGGTATATTATGACCTCCTAAAGGAATCAGTCCCTTTAACCCTTTTCAAATTCCCCTACTTAATACGATTATTTTATTATCTTCAGGTGCTACTGTAACTTGAGCTCATCATGCTCTTATAGAAGATAAACATAATCAAGCTCTTCAAAGACTAGCTCTTACAGTAACATTAGGATTATATTTTACTGCTTTACAAGCCTTTGAATATATTGAAGCTCCTTTCACAATTGCAGACTCAGTATTTGGTTCCACCTTTTTTGTAGCTACAGGGTTTCATGGACTGCATGTTATTATTGGAACTACTTTTTTAGGGATTTGCTTATATCGACTTTATATATGTCATTTTTCCTCTAAACATCACTTTGGATTTGAAGCAGCCGCCTGATATTGACACTTTGTTGATGTAGTATGATTATTCTTATATGTATTTATTTATTGATGAGGAGGATAACTTAAATTAAACTAGAAAGTGAAATATTACACTTAGTTTCGACCTAAGACTTGACATAAATGTCTCTAGTTTAATAGAAGCCAAAAAGAGGCATGTCACTGTTAATGACATTAATGAAAAATTTTTTTCCTATTAAGAGAGATTCATGTCAAGAATAAAGCTTCTAACTTTTTTTCTAAGCGGTTAAATTCCGTTTTAATCTCTAAAACATTTCAATAGTGTAATAAACACCTTACATTTTCGCTGTAACAATGAAGTCCCTACTACTTCTTGAAATTCCCCCTTACTCCCCCCCCCYTYMAAACATAGAAGGATTAAAAATTTTTTACAAATATAATATAAATTGTAAAGTTATAAATATGAAATCCCTTTTTATAGATTGGATACTCTTTTTAATTTCCTATAGGATGTTAAACACAAACACATGTTAACTTTTCACTTTTAATATTTTAGTTTTGAGACAACAAAATTTATTTAGAATTAAACCTTTAAATTAGATTAATATAAATTAATTAGCTCTGAGAATATAGTTTAAAAATAAATCATATGATATTAATATAATGATTCTATTATTTATTAATACTATAGTTATTCTTAGTGTAAGAATAAATTACTAAATAGATACTACTTATACTTAGATTAAATTATTAACTTTTTAATTATACAAATCTAAATTTTGACTCACTCCCAAGTTAAATAACTTCTTTTGCAGCTTCAATGCAATATTCTACAAGATAAATTATAAGAGTTAAATCAATAATAATCCAAGTACAATTAGCCTAAACATAAATACTTTTATAAAAATTTTAACTCTATTTTCTTGAAATAACTGACCAAAACTTCTTACTTCTATCAAGGTAAGATAAAATCCTTGCCCTCCCAAAGTTTCAGATCATCCTTTATCACCAATTATATTTAGATTACTACCAAAGAATAACAATTTGTCAGAAATCTTTATTGTAGAAAGATACGGTATAAATCATATAGATCCAACAAAAACTCTAGTAGGATAATAACTTAACCTATTTAAATTGAACCTAACTTCTATTATATTTAAAAAATATCCAATCAAAGCACCTAAAATTCTAACAGTAAGAGCTAATATTTTAATAAAATTTCTTAAACATACCATGTATAATTCAGGAAAAATCAATCAAGAAAGACTTCAACCTCTAATAATAGCCATTATACTTAATATAATTAAAGGATTTGTTATAATCTTATTCTCATCACTAATACATCTCATTCTATTAAGATTATAATTTCCAGTTAAACTGTAGAAAATTAAACGGAAAGTATAGCATACTGTTAATCCTGTTGAAATAACATATAGAAAAAAAGAAACTATATTTAATGGAGATATAAATGCAACTTCAAGAATCAAATCTTTAGAGTAAAATCCTCTTAAAAAAGGTATCCCACATAAAGAAAAGTTAGCTAAGTTTATACATATACAAGTTAAAGGTATAAAATTAATTAGCCCTCCTATACAACGAATATCTTGGTATTCATTAACATTATGAATAATAATACCTGCGCATATAAATAATAAAGCTTTAAATAATGCATGCGTTAATAGATGAAAAAATGCTAAATCAGCAAATCCTAAGGCCAAAATACTTATTATGACTCCCAGTTGACTAAGCGTAGATAAAGCAATAATTTTCTTTAAATCATATTCAAAATTAGCCCCTAATCCTGATATAAATATAGTAAGACAAGCAATTAATAATAAAAAAGTTTGTGTAACCCTATCTACTAAAGCCTCTCTAAATCGGATTATTAAATAAACACCGGCTGTTACAAGAGTAGAAGAATGGACAAGAGCAGAGACGGGAGTAGGGGCTGCTATTGCTGCAGGCAATCAGGCAGAAAAAGGAATTTGAGCTCTTTTAGTTATAGCCGCGAGTACTAACAAAAACTTAATCATCAATCATTTTCTATCATCAAGGAAAAAAGAATAAATAGTAAAATTTCATCTTCCTAGTATTAATATAAGCCTGATTCTTAGCAGAATTGCTACATCCCCTACACGATTGGATAACACAGTTAATATTCCAGCGTTAGATGACTTTTCATTTTGATAGTAAATTACTAGGGCATAGGAAACTAAACCTAATCCATCTCATCCTAATAAAATTCTAACTAAGTTAGGCCTAATAATTATAAATCCTATAGACATAACAAATCCCAATACTAAATAAATAAAACGATTTAGATTTGGGTCTCCCTCTATGTATCCTCCACTATAAAATAGAACTATAGAAGAGATAAATATTACAAATCTTAAAAATATTCTAGAAATTCAATCAATATATAAAACATAAACTAAATCTACAGAGTTTAAGCTCAATAAGTCAAACTCTAATATATATCTTTTATTATACAAAACCAGTATAAGGGAGATAAATAAAAAAAATAAAGAAAATCTTAATAAAAATACTATTCTACTTAAATTTATTCGAAGAACTCAAACCACTGTCCAAAATAAACAATTATATCTTTGGTGCCACAAACCAATATTTTTTTTAAACTATCTGAACAAACATTAGGAATAATAATTAAACTTTTAATAACTAAAATATTTAAAGGGAATCAGTGTAGAAATAATAATATATATTCAGAAACTTTACCTGAACAACAAGAATACACCCCAGAAAAAAATACTCCATGCTGACTGATAGAGTATAAATAAAGTGTGTATGCAGCCCTAAAAAAAGATAATAATCCAATACCTACTATTCTTACCTTACTTCACCCTACTACTCTAATAATTACACCAATTTCTCCTAGTAAATTAATAGAAGGAGGAGCAGCTATATTAGAAATTCTTAATAAAAATCACCATATAGCTAGACTTGGTATAAAATTAAGGAGACCTTTATTAATTAATAATCTTCGTCTTCCAACACGTTCATAAACAATATTTGCTAGGCAAAAAAGTCCTGAAGAACATAAACCATGTCCAACTATCACTACAACAGCACCATTAACACCTCATCACCCAAATAATACTAGACCTCTTAATACTAACCCTATATGAGCTACTGAGGAATAAGCAATTAAAGACTTTATATCTACTTGACGAAGACATATAAATCTTACAAAAACTCCTCCTAATACCCTAACTCCAACTCACAGTCAACAGAAATTTTTATTTAATTCACCAAATAAGGGTAAAATACGAACAAGACCATATCCTCCTAGCTTTAATAAAACCCCAGCTAAAATTATAGATCCAGCCACAGGAGCTTCAACATGAGCTTTAGGAAGTCATAAATGAAAAAAATATATAGGTAATTTTACAATAAAAGCTATGACCCTACAAAAGAATCATAAAATTCCATAAAAATTTACCTCAATATTAAAGTAAACTATACCAAAGGTTAAACTTCCTATTCTCTGATATAATTTAAGTAAAGAGACAAGTAATGGAAGAGAAGCAAATAAAGTGTAGAAAAGCATATAGACTCCAGCTTGGATACGCTCGGGTTGATAGCCTCAACCCAAAATTAATATTAGAGTAGGAATTAAAGAAGCTTCAAATCTAATATAGAATAAAAGATAATCTAGTGCTCTAAAAGTTAAAACTAAAAAAAGAAGTAAAAATAAATTAACAATTAAAAAAAGTAAACTAAAATTATTAAAAAACTTAATCTTAAGTCTAGAAATAATTACTAAAGAAATAATTCAAAAACTCAATAAAATTAAAATATAACCTAATCTATCCACTCCTAGAACTCCTCTTAAATTAAAAATTTCAAAATCATGACAACAATAAACTCCAAATAAAAAACAAAGCAAGAATAACCCAACTTGAATCTGTCCTCATTCCTTTAAGATTATTAGAAAAAAAATAGGAAATAAAAATTTTAACATTCTAATGATCTTATTCTTCTAAAATAATCACTTCCATGTGTCCGGACAATAACAACAAGTAAAGATAGCCCTAAAGCACCTTCACACACTACTAACGATAGAAAAAATAAAACAAAGTAAATCTCATTTCTCATTCCAATAAAACAACAGCTTATAAAAAAATAAATTCCTAGCATAATAAACTCTAAGCTTAATAAAGTACTAAGCAAATGTTTACGAAATAAAACAAAAGAAATAACCCCTCTTACTACTACAAACAAAGAACTAAATAAGAAAATATTATTTAAGATTATCATTAGTTTTAATAGTTTAACATAAAACTTTGGTCTTGTAAATCAAAAATGAAAAATTTTTTCTTAAAACTTTAGGAGACAAATCTTAAAATTCTTTATATAACTCTTCCAATAATTATCTTAATTAGTATAATATTTATTCGTATATCTAATCCTCTATCAGCAGGACTCACATTATTATTGCAAACAATTATAATTGCGTTATCTTCCGGGTTAGTAATGAAATCTTTTTGATTTTCATATATTTTATTTTTAATTTTTCTAGGAGGTATATTAGTATTATTTATTTATGTTGCTTCTCTTGCTCCCAATGAAAGCTTTAAATTTAGAGGAAAAATTGTTACTTCTATTTTCAGAGTATTTTTAATAATATTACTAGTAATCTTTAGAGACCCATTATTTCTATCAACAAAGTTAGAGATAGCCTCTTCCTCAATCCCCTTAACTAAAATTAATCCAAGAATTGCTATTACAAGTATGATTTATAATAATATGGCAGCTCCTACTACCATATTTATTATTAGATATCTTTTATTAGCTTTATTAGTAGTAGTTAAAATCGTTACAGTCTCTTCAAAGCCTCTTCGTACTAATAAGTAATGATAATACCCCTACGTAAGTCTCATCCGTTATTTAAAATTTTAAATAGTGCTTTAGTTGATATGCCAATTCCTAGTAATATTTCTATTTTCTGAAATTTTGGATCCTTGTTAGGATTATGTTTAGTAATTCAAATTGCAACTGGCCTTTTTCTAGCAATACATTATACAGCCCATATTGACTTAGCTTTTTCAAGAGTAACACATATTTGTCGAGATGTTAATTATGGATGACTTTTACGTACTCTCCATGCTAATGGAGCATCCTTTTTTTTTATTTGTTTATATCTTCATATTGGGCGAGGAATGTATTATGGGTCTTATATAATTATACATGCATGATTAGTAGGTGTAATTATTCTTTTTTTAGTTATAGCTACTGCTTTCCTAGGATATGTTCTCCCCTGAGGACAAATATCTTTTTGAGGAGCAACTGTTATTACAAATTTATTTTCAGCTATTCCTTATATTGGGACAATATTAGTTCAATGAATTTGAGGAGGATTTGCAGTGGAAAATGCAACACTAACACGATTTTTTACTTTTCACTTTCTTTTTCCATTTATTGTAGCAGCTGCTACAATTATTCATATTCTTTTTTTACACCAAGCAGGAGCAAATAATCCTTTAGGAATTTCTAGAAATACAGATAAAATTCCTTTTCATCCTTATTTTACATTTAAAGATATTATTGGATTTTTAATTATAATTTTTGCACTAGTTATAATTACATTATTAGATCCTTACATATTAGGAGATCCAGATAATTTTATCCCCGCTAATCCTTTAGTAACTCCGGCACATATTCAGCCAGAATGGTATTTCTTATTTGCTTATGCAATTTTACGATCTATTCCTAATAAGTTAGGAGGTGTAATTGCTTTAGTATTATCAGTTGCTATTTTAATAATTCTTCCATTTACTCATGCATCTAAATTTCGAAGACTCACTTTCTATCCATTAAATCAAGTTATATTCTGATCTTTAGTGTCAATTGTAGCTTTACTAACATGAATCGGAGCTCGACCTGTTGAAGACCCCTATGTAATAACAGGACAAATTTTAACTATTTTATACTTCTTATATTATATTATTAATCCTTTATCTCTTATATTATGAGATAAATTGTTAGACTGGTTATTTAGTTTATAAAAAACGTATGTTTTGAAAACATAAAAAAAGGAAGGAACTCTTAATAATCTTGTTAAACTAAGAATCATTAAAAAAAGAAAAAAGAGAATTAAATTTTTATTTAGTTCAGTAGATAACTATATATAAAAAGACAATTTATAGCTAACTAATTGTTAACAAATAGATATGTATATAAAGACCTAGACTTCATAAATCCTGTATTTACATGCAATTTAACCTTAAAGAGTTATTACAAAGACCTTTAACCTTATAAATTATAAGAGATAAATTTTATAAGAGATTTAAGAGAAAGAGCTACAGATTTATAAACCTCTGGATTAATCTTATAATAAAAGAAGATAAAGACCACTGCTCACATTATCTATCCTAACGTAGGGAAGGTTGTTCACTTTCTCTGGTGACAACTTCTCCCCTACGTTGGATAGATAAAAAGAAAGAGCTAAAATAAATCATAAAATTGTAAGGTGAAGATAATTGAACTTTAAAAATAAGATAAAATTCAAATTATAATTTAAGTAAAGTATATATATATACATATCAAGAGTTCTAAAATATAGAGCCCCCTCCTCTTTATAGAAAAAATAATAGTGTTGGTTAATTAATTCAGAAGAAATACATATATATTTTCTTTAATTCCCAAAACTAAAATTTTTTTATAAACTATCTTCTGAAATTATTAAATTTAAATTACAAAACAAAAACATAATATCTTTAACCCCATAAAAAAAACTAAATAATTTAAAGAAACTGGAAGAAATCTTTTTCAAGCTAGATACATTAATTTATCATAACGTAAACGAGGTAAAGTACCTCGTACTCACACAAATAAAAAAGCAATGGCCCTTAACTTAATATAAAAAATTAGTCTACAAGGGCTTCTCCCTAAAAAAATAATAACAAACAGTATCCTTATAAACAAAATACTAGCATATTCTGCTATAAAAATTAAAGCAAATCCTCCTCTTCTATATTCAGTATTAAATCCAGAAACTAATTCTCTTTCACCCTCAGAAAAATCAAAAGGAGTTCGATTAGTTTCTGCTAAACATGAAGCTAATCATATCATCCTTAAAGGGAAAGTAACCCAGATAAATCAAATATTTTCTTGATACTTATTAAATAACTCTAAACTAAATCCTTCAACTAAAAAAATGAAAGATAATAGAATTAAAGCTAATCTTACTTCATAAGAAATAGTTTGAGCAACTGCCCGTAAACTGCCTAACAAAGAATATTTACAATTAGAGGATCATCCAGCTCTTATGACTGAGTATACTCCCAGTCTTAGACAACATAAAAAAAATAGCACTCTTATATCAAACCTAATTATCCCCATATTAAAAGGAGTTACAATTCAAACTATTAAAGATAAAAATAATCTAAAAATAGGAGAAATATAATAAGGAGTAAAGTTAGATAAAGTAGGAACAGTTTGCTCTTTAGTAAATAATTTTACTGCATCTGCAAAAGGTTGTAAAAGCCCAGAATAACCTACTTTATTTGGTCCCTTACGAATTTGAATATATCCTAAAATTTTACGTTCCAATAATGTTACAAAAGCAACTGCTACTAAAACACAAATAATTAAAATAAGATAATTGATAATTCTTAATAAGATCATAAGCGTTATTTGCTTTTTTCTTCTATTATTTAATAGATTTTTAAGTTTAATCTCAATTTATATTTTAATTAAAGAAATATTATTAATCTTATTTATAGAAATTTTCTAACTATTTAATCCTTTCGTACTAAAATAGTTTTATTATACCTAGAAGATAGAAACCAACCTGGCTCACGCCGGTCTGAACTCAAATCATGTAAAATTTTAAAAGTCGAACAGACTTTCTTTTGTAGCTGCTGCAACCACAAAGAAATTTTAATTCAACATCGAGGTCGCAAACTTCTTTTTAGATATGAACTCTTAAAAGAAATAACGCTGTTATCCCTAAAGTAACTTAACCTTTTGATCTTTATATAAGGATCTATTAATTATCAGGCACTTCTGAATTTATATTAAACAGTTACTAATTTTATTTATACCGCCCCAGTAGAATATTATTTTATTAAAGATATATAGACATTATGAATAATATCTCTAATAATAAAATATTAAGATTTATAGGGTCTTATCGTCCCTCTAAAGTATTTAAGCCTTTTCACTTAAAAGTTAAATTCAAAATATATAAAAGAAACAGTTTATTTCTCGTCCAACCATTCATACGAGTCTTCAATTAAAAGACTAATGATTATGCTACCTTTGCACAGTCAAGATACTGCGGCCCTTTAGATTTTATACCAGTGGGCAGGTTAGACTATATATTTAAACCATATAGACATGTTTTTGTTAAACAGGCGGAAATAATATTTGCCGAGTTCTTTAATGTAATTTTCCCTAATTATAGTAAAATAATTTAAATAATATTAATTAATCAATTAGTTAAAACACTTTATATACAAGGCTACTTTTAAGCCTAGTTTTTGTTAATTATATAAAAATTTATACTTATTTATTATTGACTATAAAGCTCTACCCTAATAGTCTTTAATTATTTGTTTATTTAACAAATAAGTAGAATTAAATTCATTTCAGGAAAAACCAGATATAAGAAACCGAATGATATTTCACCTCTAGTTAAAGATTATTAATTTTTATGCCACAAAAACAAGTTTTATTAACTAGCTCTTTCTTTTTCGGGATTATTTAATATAAAATTAATTTTAATTATCCATGATACACAAGGTACGATTATTTATAACTACTTTTTTTGAATTAAGTTTTCAAATATTTCAATATTTCTTTTACAATACTATGCACTATAACCAGCTAAAAAATTTTCTTTACAAAATACTAATTAATTTAAGGTAAAAATTATTTTTCATAAATTTTAGAATTTCTATTAACAAAAATAAATAATTATTTCAAAATAAACTGATTTTCACAGTAAATCTTCTCAACGTAAACGAGATGCTTTATAATTAAGCTTTATTTTGTGTATTTCTAGGTACATTTTCCAATACACCTACTATGTTACGACTTATCTCACCTATTAGTGAAAGCGACGGGCGATATGTACTTATTTTAGAGCCATATTCAAAACTTCTTTTTAAAAAGAGATTACAAATAAATCCACCTTCATATATTTTATGCAGTATATAATTCGTATTAAAAATTATTATTGTAACCCATTTTTACTTGTTTATAAGCTGCACCTTGATCTAATTTACTTAAATAATTAATTTCAATAACTTTATCTCTCAATGTTATCTGATAATGACGGTATACAAACTACTAAAACAAGTAAGATATTACGAGGATTATCGATTATAAAACAGGTTCCTCTAATTGGACTAAAATACCGCCAAATTCTTTGATTTTAAAGTATATAACTATTAATAGTCAGGTAATTTAATTTATATTAAATATAATAGGGTATCTAATCCTAGTTTATTTTTTAATTTTTTTAGTTTCACTTTTTGATAAAATTAATAATATTATACAATCTGATTTCACCCTTTGTTTATACAATTAATTTTTTATTAGAGTTAACTATCACCAATTTTTTATTACTATCTCTTAAAGTATAACCGCGGCAGCTGGCACAAGATTTTGCCAGAGAAATTATGATAACCAGATCTAGCTATAACTAATTGTCTAATATTATATATTGAAATTTTTATTTTTTAAATTTTAATTGAACTGAAGTTTCCATATACATTTTTAGCATAAAGCAATAATTTTAAGCAAGAATCAAACTTTACTAAAGAAAATATAGTGATATAAATATGTTAAATTAAAAAATTTTCTATAAGATATATAAGAACTAATTATATAATCACTTTAAAGCATTTAATTTCATAGAAGCAAATATTTATTTGTTTCAAAATTTATTTCAATAAAGATTTTAGGTTAATTTAAACCTCCAGCCTTCAAAGCTGAAATTAGAAATAAATTCTAAATCTTATATGTACTGGGATTCCACCAGAAACCTAAAAGATCAAAACTTTTTATGCTCTACACCAACATATATTTAAGCTGTAGTGCTTCAGCACATCTTCAGATTTGCAATCCGACGTTTTAATTTATACTATAAAGCCTAATAGGAGAATTAACTAATTCGTAAATAGATTTACAATCTATTGCTTGATCTCGGCCACCCTATTCT